ATCATATAACCCAGTTGGGACATTGTAGAATAGGCTAAACCCCTCTTAATATCTTTTTGAGCAAGAGCTAAAGTAGCCCCTAATAATACCGTTATTATACCTATCAAAGATATTAGATTCATTATGTAAGGTATAACTATGAAAAGAGGAAGAAGGCGGGCTACAAGAAAAATTCCCGCTGCTACCATAGTGGCAGCATGTATAAGAGCCGAAATAGGAGTAGGCCCCTCCATGGCATCAGGTAACCATACATGAAGAGGAAATTGCGCAGATTTAGCAACTGCGCCGGCAAATAATAAAGAGGCACATAAAGTAACAAATAAAAAATGAACCTCATTATTATAAATCAAGTTATTAAATATTTCGAACAAATCTTGAAATTCGAAACTTCCCGTTATCCAATAAAAACCTAAGATTCCTAATAATAAACCAAAATCGCCTATCCGATTAGTTACAAACGCTTTTTGACAAGCGTTTGCCGCAGCGGGTCGTGTGAACCAAAACCCTATTAATAGATAAGAACACATTCCAACTAATTCCCAAAAAATATAAATTTGTATCAAATTCGAACTAGTAACTAATCCCAACATTGAAGTATTGAACAAACTCATATAAGCAAAAAATCTCAAATATCCTTGATCATGAGACATATAATTGTCACTATAAATAAGAACAAAAATTCCAACAGTAGTGATTAATATTGACATAATAGAGGTAAGTGAATCAATAAAGTAGCCAAACTCGAAAGAAAAATCATTATTGATGGTCCAAGACCATACATATTGATAGATAGAACTTCTATTTATTTGCTGAATAGACAGATCGACCGAAAAAATCATAACTATACTTAACAATAAAATATTGGGAAAAGCCCACATACGACGAAGATTTTTTGTTGCCATCGGAAAAAGTAGGAGTCCCATTCCTATTAAAATAGGAATGGGAAGTGGCACAAAAGGTATGATCCATGAATATTGATATGTATGCTCCATAAAAACTTTTTTCTTATTCTTTCTTAATTAATCGTTTCTGATTCACCGGCTCTTATCTCTTTTAATTGAAAGGGGGCAATAAAAAAATCAAGATATTACAAAGTTAACTGGAATTTTCTATTCTTAATTTTTTAATCTTTCTCAAATATTTCAAAAATATTCAAATTTCGAAGTTAGAAGTAATCAAAAGATATCACCGAGTTACTAATGAAAAAAAAAGAATTCTTTTTTTTCTTTTTTTTAGTAATATTTTTCTGAAAATATCAATTATTATTTATTATTACGTATTACAATAATTTATATACATCGATCAAGAATACAAAGAATTCCACCACAAAAAGTACTTGATTTTGATATGAATCATAGGATGTCCTAGAACTTGACTTAATAAAAGAAAAACGAATTATTTGAGTTTGTTTATTCGAACTTATTAACTAGTTCATTTTCATTGCGGAACTGATCGATTGTCTTCCATTACAATAAATGAATTTTTTCTTGTAGGAAAGACTATCCGATATTTTCTTTACATTTCCATATAATTAAAGGAAAAAATGACTATTAAGAAAATATTCTTTTTTTTTTTCAAAATTATGTATCCTTTAACAGATTAACTACGAGTCTCATTCGAATTTGATTGAAAATGAAAATTGGGCATACTCTCTCTTCGAGCTTGACCAATTACCAATTAATATAAAAAAAAAAAAAATTCAAATTTGCTTTTTTATTAGGTAGATAAAATGGTTTTTTTTACACTTTTTGTTTTGATGTATTTTTCATGTATAAATGGAGATGTATAAATTATAAATGTAGGACGACAAAAAAAATAGGCAGAGATAGAAAAAGAAAGACTTTTTTTTTACGTTTTTTTGATTTCATCAATTTGATTTATATGTCATAATAGATCCTAATCTATCCTATAGATTTGAATGGAGATATAAAAAAGAAAGAAAAGAAAGGTACCAATAAATTAAATACAAATTCTTCTTTTTTTTTTTCTGGATAGTGTATGGAATATAAATAAAAAAAAGATTATATCATATTGTTTTTTTTTTGTTCTAGAATAGAAGCATTTTATGTTATTTTCCCATCTCTATTCATTTTTTTTTTATGAAATTTGTATAGTAGTATACATATAATTATAATCTAGAAAATCTATAGGAATAGATAAATAATGACATAAAGAGACCGATCGTTTTGTTTGAAAAATAGATGTCTTTGACATCCAACTATATCACTGAATAACCTTTTTTTTTGAATGGCAGTTCCAAAAAAACGTACTTCTACATCAAAAAAGCGTATTCGAAAAAATGTTTGGAAAAAAAAAGGATATTGGGCGGCGTTGAAAGCTTTTTCATTAGCGAAATCTCTTTCTACGGGTAATTCAAAAAGTTTTTTTGTACGACAAATAAATTTGGAGTAATCTGAATTGGTTTAACTCGAATAAGATACAAAGGTTTTCTTTTTTGAATTTTTGAATATCTTTTTTTTTTTCATTTCCGGGGTGGGGATTCTTATTTTCCCCATCGCCCATTTGTTATGTTAGTGTTATTGTTATAATGTTATAATAATTTGTTATTTTTATAATATTCAATTTATAATATTAAATAATTAAATAATATAATAATAATTTTGATATTTATACTATAGCCATAGCGGAGCACATATAACATATATATATAAGAGCTTTAACTGGGTTGTCGAAACTAATCCATTAAGTTTAAATTTTGTAACTTTATGAATCATTATTTCTCTGAATTACTATATATCCTTCCCTTGCTTTCAACCCAATTGAGAAAAACCCCTTTCTAATTTAGGGGATATACAAATAATGTATCAATTTTAAGTGATCTCTAAAAATCATATTTTTTCATTCATTTATTCATTCAATTGATAAGCATTTTTTTTTATAGATTAATAAAAATCATATAAAAGAATGAGAAATTAATCATTAAAAAATTCAAAAAAGAACCCTTTTTTTGTTGAATTTTATCTATGAATTGAAGTTACAACTAGTTAGTTTAGTTACAATAGAGGAGTTCTCTTTTAGGAAAACACAAACTAAAAAATCTCTGTTGACGAACTAATTAAATAAAAGGATAATTAAATAAAACGATACGATAAATAATAAAGATTCTTTTTGAACCTTCAAATTGCTATTTAAACGAGTTTTTATTCATCAATGAAAATTAAATGCTTCCTAAAAAATTTGACATTTTACATTGAATTGACCCCTTCACCTTCAATCTCGACGATTGAATAAAAAACGGGTTATTATGATTTCGAGCAAGCCGCTATGGTGAAATCGGTAGACACGCTGCTCTTAGGAAGCAGTGCTAGAGCATCTCGGTTCGAGTCCGAGTGGCGGCATAGTATCTTCTAAAAGAGATAGAATAAGTCCTATAATGAATTTAATTCCTGATTTCCATTCCATAAAATCTAGAAACCCTCGCTTTTTTCATAATTTTTATGATTTTTTCAACTTTAGAGCATATATTAACTCATATATCTTTTTCAGTCGTTTCAATTGTAATTACAATTCATTTTTTAACCTTATTCTTATTAGTAGATGAAGTCGTAGGACTATATGATTCATCAGAAAAGGGCATGATAGTTACCTTTTTCTGTATAACAGGATTATTAGTCACTCGTTGGATTTATTCAGGACATTTCCCATTAAGTGATTTATATGAATCATTAATCTTTCTTTCATGGGGTTTCTCCCTTATTCATATGGTTTCCTATTTTAAAAAGCGTAAAAATGATTTAAGCGCAATAACCGCACCAAGTGCTATTTTTACCCAAGGCTTTGCCACTTCGGGGCTTTTAACCAAAATGCATCAATCCGCAATATTAGCGCCTGCTCTCCAATCCCAGTGGTTAATGATGCACGTAAGTATGATGGTATTAGGCTATGCAGCTCTTTTATGTGGATCATTATTATCAGTAGCTCTTCTAGTCATTACATTTCGAAAAGCCATAAAGATTATTGGTAAAAACAATAATTTATTAAATCAGTCATTTTCGTTTGGCGAAATCCAATACATGAATGAAAGAAGCAATGTTTTACTAAACACTTATTTTCTTTCTTCTAAAAATTATTACAGGTATCAATTGACTCAACAATTGGATCGTTGGAGTTATCGTATTATTAGTCTCGGGTTTATCTTTTTAACCATAGGAATTCTTTCGGGAGCTGTATGGGCTAATGAGGCGTGGGGATCATATTGGAATTGGGACCCAAAGGAAACTTGGGCATTTATTACTTGGACCGTATTCGCGATTTATTTACATACCCGAACAAATACAAATTTGGAAGGTGTAAATTCCGCACTTGTGGCTTCTATGGGATTTCTTATAATTTGGATATGCTATTTTGGGGTCAATCTATTAGGAATAGGTTTACATAGTTATGGTTCATTTACATTAACATCTAATTGAATTGAATAAAGAGGCTAAGCCTAACAAATACTAACATAGGACAGCGTATATATAAGAAAACTTATTGTAAGCTGTCAAGAACCTTTTGAATCACTCCACTACTTGATTCAAAAGGTTCTAACAAAAGCCAAAGATGTCTGGTTAAAATTCAATTTTCTTCTTTTACCTTTTTTTACTTAATTTAAATTACTTAATTTAAACTTAAGAGAAGAAAAAAGACTTCTTTTTTTTTCACTGTACAACGAACAATTTTTAAAATCATAGGATTACTTTTTGATTTTTTGTTTTATTCATGAAAACTATCTATAAAAATAATTATATAGAATAGTTTCGACCTTCTCACCTGATAATGAGAGGACGAAATCCGGATAAATACCAATACCTATTACTGGTAGAAAGATAGAGATCGAAACAAATAACTCTCGTGGTCCAGAATCAAAAAAATAAGAACTTGGAGCATTAAATAGCTTGTATCCATAGAACATTTGACGTGACATAGATAATGAATAAATAGGAGTTAATATCATTCCAATTGCCATTACGAAAGTAATTAGTATTTTTGGCATTAAAAAAAAATTTTTGCTGGTAATTATTCCAAAAAAGACTATCAATTCTGCAACAAAACCACTCATGCCCGGTAATGCAAGAGAAGCCATCGATAAGATACTGAACATCGTAAATATTTTTGGAATCGAAATAGACATTCCGCCCATTTCGTCGAGATAAACAAGACGCATTCTATCATAACTCGTTCCTGCCAAGAAAAAAAGTGCAGCACCGATAAATCCATGAGATATTATTTGTAAAATAGCTCCATTGAGTCCCGTATCAGTTATAGAACCAATTCCTATAATTATGAAACCCATATGGGATACGGAGGAGTAGGCTATTCTTTTTTTTAAATTCCGTTGACCAAGAGATGTTGAAGCTGCATAAATTATTTGCATTGTACCCACTATTATCAACCAGGGAGAAAAGATGGAATGAGCATGGGGTAATAATTCCATATTGATCCGAACTAATCCATACGCTCCCATTTTTAATAAAATTCCGGCTAGAAGCATACAAGTACTGTAATGTGCCTCCCCGTGGGTGTCTGGTAACCACGTATGTAAGGGTATAATCGGCGATTTGACAGCAAAAGCAATAAGAAATCCAATATAGAATATTATTTCCAGTGCGACAGGATACGATTGATTAGCTAATGTTTCAAAATTTAATGTTGGTTCATTAGAACCGTATAAACCGATACCCAAAACTCCTATTAATAGAAAAATGGAACCCCCTGCAGTGTACAAAAGAAATTTAGTAGCCGAGTACAGACGTTTCTTTCCCCCCCACATGGATAGAAGTAGATAAACGGGAATTAATTCGAACTCCCACATGATGAAAAAAAGTAAAAGGTCTCGCGAAGAAAATGATCCTATTTGACCACTGTACATTGCTAGCATCAAGAAATGGAATAATCGCGAATCTCGAGTAACTGGCCAAGCCGCCAAAGTCGCTAAAGTGGTGATAAATCCTGTCAGTAAAATGGGCCCTATAGAAAGTCCATCTATTCCCAATCTCCAGTAAAAATCAAAAAAATTTATCCATTTATAATCTTCCGCCAGCTGGATTAATGGATCGTCCAATCGGAAATGATAACAAAATGCATAGGTTGTTAGAAGGAGTTCGAATATGCATATACACATGGTATACCACTTAATTAGCTTATTTCCTCTATGAGGAAGAAACAAAATTAAAGACCCTGCAGATATTGGTAAAACTACAATTATTGTTAACCAAGGAAAATAATTCGTGGTAAAGACAAGATACACTTGGACCAGAAAAACCCGTGCTCAGAAAGATTTTTTTTGAGCACGGGTTTTTTCAGTAAAAAAAAAATCAAATGGATTCAAAATGTATTCAAGTGGGGTTTTCTGGAACGTATCAATAAGCTAGACCCATACTTCGAGTTGTTTCATGCCATAAATAAACTCGAACGCTCAAGAAATCTGTTGGACAAGCGGATTCACATCTCTTACAACCAACACAGTCTTCTGTTCTTGGAGCGGAAGCAATTTGCTTAGCTTTACATCCATCCCAAGGTATCATTTCTAACACATCGGTGGGGCAGGCTCGGACACATTGAGTACACCCTATACATGTATCATAAATTTTTACTGAATGTGACATGGGATCTATAAATTTTTTAACATCATAAAATTTCAATCTAGTAAACTTGTAAATGAATCATTATAGTTAAACACCAGATGAATCAACGATTTACCAGAAATTTTCTAATCAATTTACTTCGGGATCAACTCATAAGAAAGGACCAAGATACTTTGATTTCTTACGTTTTCGAAAACATGATGTAGATTCCAACATATTGGACATGCTAATTCAAATTGGTTAATCTTATAATTTAATATTATTAATATTACTTATTCAACAAAGTTGATTGATTGATACGCGTTGATTTTCTGTTACGATAAATTGAGGAAACAATAGCTGATCCAATAGCTGCTTCAGCGGCTGCAATAGCTATAACAAAAATTGAGAAAATATTTCCTTTTAATTGCCGACTATCAAAAAAATCAGAAAATGTTACAAAATTTATATTAACCGCATTCAGTATAAGTTCAAGACACATAAGGGCCCTAACCATATTTCGACTAGTGATCAATCCATAAATACCGATAGAAAATAAATAGGCACTCAAAACAAGTATATGTTCGAGCATCATTGACCAACTCCTTATCAATTTCGATTCATTTTAATATGAACAATAATTCAACGGATTTGATTGACTAGAATAGAATATAACAAAAAGAATATATTGGAAATATATCGAATAAACGAATTTCTATTTTATACACGAACAATATTCAAATAGAATTCAAGGAAAATAGATGCGATAAGACAGAAAAAAGTTTACTTTGGATTGCTTGCTATTCCTAGTTAGAAAGATTTATTATTGACGAGCCACAGCAATTGCACCTATCAAAGCAACTAAAAGAATTATTGAAATGAATTCAAATGGAAGAAAAAAATCTGTTGCTAAATGAATTCCAATTTGTTGACTATTACTTATCAAATCTTGTTCTATAATTTGGTTTGATCTTGTAGTCCAAATAATCCCGTACCATGATGTATCTAATATAGTAGTAATTAGCGAAACAAGAATACTTGTACAAACCAACGAAGTAAGGCCATTCCCAACGGTCCACAGATTAAAATCTTTATAATATTCTGAACCATTCATGAACATCACAGCAAATAGGATTAAAACATTTATGGCTCCCACATAAATAAGGAGCTGGGCAGCTGCTACAAACTGAGAATTTGAGAGAATATAGAATAAGGATATACAAACAAGAACCAATCCCAATGAAAAGGCAGAATAAATTGGATTGGTAAGTAATACCACTCCCAGGCCCCCTAATATAAGACCCGATCCCAGAAAAACTAAAAGAAAATCGTGTATTGGTCCAGGCAAATCCATTCTGTGTAAAATAAGAGATAAATAAATCGAAATGCTTTTCATGATCTTATTGACCCGACCAGGAATTTTTTTTTATGATACGTTCCTAATTGAATAAAATCCTAATCTATTAGGTGTGAATTGCTCTAAGTACAATTATTGGACAGTTTCATTTTTGATTCTTTTTTTGTTTGTTCAAAAGGTGTTTTTTGAAACTATATATTTCGAAATAATTACGAATATATTAATAGATTTTCAATAAAAATGAATCCGAAATTCTTATCAACCAGTTAATTTCTAATTGAATTTTTATTTATTGACCAAAGAAAGAGAAAGGGAGAAAGGCCTCATTCTTTTAATTCAAACCAAACATTCTTTTAACTTAAACCAAAACGGAACCTTAAAAGAATTGGAAATTTCTCTTTAATAGAATAGGAGGTTTACTTACTCAGTTTTTCTTTGAGGCGAATTCAAAATTGTTCGAATTGTATAATCGTCAATTACTGACATTGGTAAACGGCCCAAAGCAATTTGATTATAATTCAATTCGTGACGGTCATAAGTAGAAAGTTCATATTCTTCAGTCATTGATAAACAATTTGTTGGACAATACTCAACGCAATTACCACAAAATATACAAATTCCGAAATCAATACTGTAATTAAGCAATCGTTTTTTTCGAATATCCGTTTCAAATTTCCAATCAACAACAGGCAGATCTATAGGGCATACACGAACACATACTTCACAAGCAATGCATTTATCAAATTCAAAATGGATTCGCCCGCGGAAACGCTCTGATGTGATTAATTTTTCATAAGGGTATTGAATAGTTACGGGTAAACGATTTGCGTGGGATAAGGTAATCATGAAACCTTGACCAATGTACCTTGCTGCTCGGACTGTTTGGTGGCCATAATTCATGAACCCAGTTACCATAGGGAACATATCGTGAATATCTATGAATAATTTTATGTTTGTTTCTTTCTCTTGTTTGAACCAAGTCATGAATCTCATATTCTTTTTTTCTTTACAGTGAAAGAAGTTGGAAAGAAGTTGTTAATAATAGATTACCGAGAGAAATGGGTAAAAGAAATTTCCATCCAAGATTTAATAATTGGTCCATTCTTAACCTAGGTAAAGTCCATCTTGTTACGATAGAAATAAACAAAAACAAATAAGTTTTAGCTAATGTAATAAAGATACCAATTGTCGTTCCAAAGATTCCATTCATTTTATTTATTTCAAATAGCTCAGGGACGAATACGTACGGAATGGAAATATTCCAACCCCCCAAGTAAAGAACTGTTACAAATAACGAAGAAAGTAATAGATTTAGATAGGAAGCAACGTAAAATAAACCAAATTTGATACCCGAATATTCGGTTTGATACCCTGCTACTAATTCTTCCTCGGCTTCTGGTAAATCAAAAGGTAATCTCTCACATTCCGCTAGAGAAGAAATTAGAAAAACGATAAACCCTATTGGCTGACGCCACAAATTCCATCCCCAAAAACCATATTTTGATTGCGCCTCAACTATATCAACTGTACTTGAACTGTTAGATAATTATAGTCGATGATAACATCACTGTTTCCATCGCTAGTCCAAAACCGTACATGAGATTTTCACCTCATACGGCTCCTCGTGGGTCACAAATAAATTTAAGGACCGAATCAGTATTATTTATCTTCGTATGGTTGTAGAATAGATAGAGAAAAAATGGATTGGAAGGTCCAAAATTATACCAATGGAATTCTGTCTGCTATATTATGAAGAATAAAAAAAAAAAGAAAAAAAAAAGTGCTTCTGAATTGATCTCGCCCATTAATAATTTCAATTTTTATTTGTTGAGTAATAACTTAAGCCTTCAATAAAATACTTCTTGTAGAAATATCAATAGATATTTCAACCCATTGTTTTCGATTACGAAAAAAATGAAACATTACATTAGCTCATAAATCATGACACGGATTATATATCTCTATATATATGAAAGAAAGAAAAAAAAAGATTTCTTTTTTATTCTTTATTGTTATTCTTTCTTTTTCGTTCCTATTCTTCTTTCGGATCTGAGAAAACCACGAATGGGGGCTTAAACTAAAAAATAGTAAAGGATTATTTCGTTCCTGATAGTTATTACTTTAATCGGCGGATAGGAGCATACTCTGGACCGGAATCGTGGGGAGTACTGCCTAGTCATTTCTACTAATTTAAAGCCCCAATTAGTATTCTTTTTATGTTATCCAGAACTCATAATTTACATAATCTCCATTACTAATCCTTTGTGTATTTTGGTGTTCCTAACCATCCACTCATTTTTTTTGTTCAATCTCCCGTTTGGTTTAGCAATACATGTATGGGAATCCATACAAAGGATAGCGAAAACTCTATACGGTTGATCTTTTGAGCCCGCTTCAAGCTAGATTGACTAATCAACCCGTCTTGGGGTAAAGACTTCTTCCGCTTACGTTTTCTTCCACTTAACTCTTGTACATAGGAAATGAGATTCCATTTTTTTTGTTTAATTTACTGCGAATTTATAAGCTGCTTTCTTTCACTCATATATAACTATCTAATTTAGTTTATCAACCTGAAGGATAATAAAAAACGAAGATATCTATTCAATCCATTCAACTTATTTTCTAGAACGAAAGGAATAGGGAAAATAAAAGTTTATATTTCAACGAATCGCACGTAGAGATATTGATAAAACACATAGAGTTAATGGTATTTCATAACTAATCGATTGAGCAGCAGCTCGCAGACCACCTAAAAAGGAATATTTATTATTTGATCCGTATCCTGACATAAGAAGTCCAACAGGAGCAATACTTGAAATGGCAATCCATAAAAAAATACCGATATTGAGATCGGCTAAAATAAGGCGAGAGCTAAAAGGAATTACTGAAAAACTTAGTAAAATTGATATGACTGCTATAGACGGTCCAATACTGAATAAACGAGTATTTCCTCTAGATGGAAGAATATTCTCTTTGAAAAGCAGTTTTGTTCCATCTGCTAGAGCTTGAAGAATTCCCAAAGGACCGGCGTATTCAGGCCCAATACGTTGTTGTATTCCTGCAGATATTTCTCTTTCTAACCATACAATTACTAGTACACCTATTGTGATTCCCAATACAAGAGTCAAAATAGGGACAAACATCCATATGATCCCATAGACCTCTTTTAAAGATTCCAATCTGTAAAAGGAATTGATATCTTGTACTTCTGTCGTATAAATTATCATTTCAACGATCAACTTCTCCCATAATGATATCTATGCTACCTAGTATCGTCATAATATCAGCCAATTTCATTCTTTTAACTAACTGAGGAAGAATTTGCAAATTGATAAAACCCGGCGGGCGAATTTTCCATCTCCAAGGAAAACCGCTTTGATCCCCTATCAGAAAAATTCCTAATTCTCCCTTCGGGGCTTCCATTCTCGCATAAAGTTCTTGTCTCGGTAATTCAAATGTAGGAGAAGGTTTTTTACTAATGAATCGATATTCAAAATCATTCCATTCTGGATCCCTTTCTCGATCAAAGCATCGGATTTCTAAATTCTCATAGGGACCCCCCGGAATTCCTTCCAGGGCCTGTTGAATTATTTTTATGGATTCCGTCATTTCACTGATTCGGACTAAATAACGAGCTAATGAATCTCCTTCTTTTTGCCACTGGATTTCCCAATCAAATTCGTCGTAACACTCATAATGATCAACTTTCCGAAGATCCCATTTGATTCCAGATGCTCGTAGCATTGGGCCGGATAAACCCCAATTTATTGCTTCTTCTCCACCAATAACGCCTATCCCTTCAACTCGTTCTAAAAAAATAGGATTTCGCGTAATAAGTTTTTGATATTCAACAATTCCTGTTAAAAAATAATCGCAGAAATCCAAACATTTATCTATCCAGCCATAAGGTAGATCGGCCGCTACTCCTCCGATACGAAAATAATTATGCATCATTCTCATACCGGTGGCAGCTTCGAATAGATCATATACTAATTCTCTTTCTCTGAAAATATAGAAAAAGGGGGTCTGTGCACCAATATCTGCCATAAAAGGTCCAAGCCATAATAGATGAGAAGCTATACGACTCAACTCCAACATAATTACTCTGATATAGCTGGCTCTTTTAGGGACTTGAATATTGCCCAATTGTTCTGGTCCATTTACGGTTATTGCTTCCGTGAACATAGTGGCTAAATAATCCCAACGCGTTACATAAGGCAAATATTGTATAATTGTTCGGTTTTCCGCAATTTTTTCCATTCCTCTGTGTAAATAACCTAATATTGGTTCACAGTCAACAACATCTTCACCATCTAGAGTAACAATGAGACGAAGAACACCGTGCATTGATGGGTGGTGAGGTCCCATATTGACTATCATAAGGTCTTTTTCTGTAGCTGATAGATTCATAAGTTTTTCCTCGATTCATTCTTACATGAATTGTTGAAAACGAAAAGAAGTACATCAAAATGAAAAATCTAATAAATCGACTAATTCAAAATTTGCAAATTAACGATTTTTTGATTCCCGAATATCTAACTCACTAATTAATTCTTTATAACGTATTTTATTTTTCTTTGATAAATAAGACAGCAGTCGTTGACGTTTTCCTAGAATTTTACGTAGACCTCTCTGAGATAAATAGTCTTTTTTGTGCAATTCCAAATGTGAAGTAAGTCTTCGTATCTTATTGGTGAAACTGACTATTTGAAATTCAACGGACCCCTTGTTTTCTTCTTTTTTTTCTTGAAAAATAACTGAGATGAATGAATTTTTTACCATAAAACAAAATTTTCTCTCCCCCCTTTTTTTTTGAATGTGAATTTTACTGATCAGTAATAATAATACCAGTCATTTTGATATACACAATGATTTGAAGTTCGTTATGAACTTTATAATTTTTTCAAATAAAATTAATCAATCCGGTTTTCAATTTGATTCGTATAGGGATACAAAAGAGTGATAGATTTCTACAAAAGAGAAAATTTTAGAGTTCAAATAAGAGGGTTTTGTTGATTCATTTGTTGATCTAATTGATATGTATGTCATTAAATTAGTATCATGTATCAGAATGAAATGTAAGACAATCCTTGTGCCCATCTATTTGTTTTCCTATACCCGGCACTGTACATACATAATATATGGGAAAATGTACCATTAACGAATTTTCAAACGCGGATACATATGTATCCTTACCATACTGAAACGACTGCCATTATTAGTATTAAACCAATAGCGATTCATACAAGCTAAATCTTCTAATCGATAATTGGGCCAAAGAAAGAACTTTAATTTAATTAGTTTCTTTTTATCACTATCAAGATGTTTGTTTTTATTCAAAACTTGACCACAGTTTTTGACATTATTTAAAAATACTGGATTTCTATGCATACCATTTTTATCCCTTGAATTGAAAGAAATTCGAATTCGCAATTCTCGCCGGTGGTTAGGGGATAAAATATTTTCAGGAACAAACAAATCATAATGATTTTTGTCTTTATTTTCAGTCATTTTTTGATGTCTTGCAATAGATTCATCAAAATTCTTTTTATCAATATAGTTTTTTTCTTGGTATCTTTGATTAATTTGGTGTTTCTTTTTATGAACCAATGAAATACTTATAGTTTGATATAGAATAAATTGTCCATCATTTTTTACCGACAGGCGAACTGGATCGATAATCAATATTCCTTTTTTCATTAATTCTCGAAGAGTTAAATCCTTCTGAATCATCAAAATATCCAGATTCATTTCTCCCCTTTGAATAGAGGATATAACAATTTCGTTTGGATTTATCAGTCTAAGCAGGAGACAATATACTTTGATATTATTGATTATTCTTTGATTTAAAGAATCATCCCATATCAATTGAAAACGCAAATACCTTTTTAGGAAGAAATCAAGCTCTGCTTCCGTGTTGCTCTTGTATTGCTTTTTCTTTCTACGTTTTTTTCTGTCTGATTTACCATAATCTTCTTCAACATCTTTTTCTTGGTTTGAGAGAACGGATTTCAAATTTACTTGTTTTTGTGCATCTGATACAAGATCCCCTTCACCTATGGGTTCTTTTTCTTCTTGATTTCGATTCTCTAATCCAAGAATTTTTTTTTCATTCGGTGCTATTGCTATAAGGGGGTCCTTTTTTTTATTTTCAATAATATTTTTATTAATTTTTCTATTTCCATTAAAATTTAAAAGAAGTAATTTTATTGGTATGATCCATGGTTTAACCTTATATGCATTATATAGTAGCACAAATTCTGGGAAGAACCAAAGTTCCAGATTCGATATAGGACGACTTAGTATTTCTTCATTCATTCCCATCCAATCAAAAGGGCTTCCTTTTTTATTGGATCGGTTGCTTTCTTGATCTTGATAAATTGTGAAATAAAAAAGGTCCCTCTTATTAATTTTATCAATTATTTGATAATTATTAATCACAGTCTTAATATTTTTGTTACTCTTGGTACTGGTATCGACCCAGGACTCAATATCGGCCTTATTTCTAAGACAAAAATGAAGAATTCTCCAATTTAAAAACTTTCTATGTGAAAATTTCCCCATAGCATCTAGGATATCGTCTTCTCCTAGATAATTATGGATAGGGATATCCCCCAGTGTATCAAAAGATTTTCGTTTATCCATGTTGTAATTATAAGAAATCTCTTTCCTCTTATTTACTTGGAATGGTGATCCATAAGTATATGAGTCCCTCTTATCTTGATAATTAATAGATTTATATGATAAAAAAGAATATTCATAGTGTTTTTTAAAATTCGATTTTTTTAATTTTTGTTCTTGATTCAGTTTATATTCTTGATTCAGTAATGAATTCGCTTGAAAATCATTTTTTTTTTCGTAATGAATTAATCTTTCTTTTTCATCTGAATCCCATTTTGTTAAATCTTTATTTTGAGCCAGATAGTGTTGATTGACTCTATTTCGCCATTGTCCTGGTACTAATCTAAGCCATCTACTCTGAAATAAATCGTATTGATAACGACTCCTTAACCAGTTTTTCCATTCATTCATTCCAGAATGCCAAAAGATTTTCTGTCTTAACCCATAATGATGTCTTAATCTGGAATGAGATACTCCTTGTTCTTCAAAATAATCTTTTATTTCATTTTTAAGAAAAAGAGATGTTCCATGATATTGAAGGATAGGTTTGAATTTATAAAAACTAATAACTTGGGTTTGTGATAATTTGTAAAATACATATGCTTGTGAGAGGGAGGATAAGTCACAAAAAGCTTTTGCATTTTTATTTCTAATACTAATATTAGAAAGTGAGTTTTTTATAGTTGAAATAAAATGAATTGTATTTTTAGTTGTTTTATTAATTCTTTCTTGATTTGCTTCATTATTGTAAATGAATTTCTCAATCATTTTTTTTGTTGATTCAAGAAAAAGTTGTGTATTGGTTCTTGGAATATTAATGATATATAGAAGAATATCTATGTATATCTTTTCAATGAAAAATTTTATAAAAAAATAGAATTTACGGATTAATCGAATATTTCTTCTTTTTAATATTTGCCAAAATTTTTTTGATGATTCTAATATTTTATCCTGATAACTTATTTTGTTAGAACTAATATTTATTTCTTGAGTTAGAAATTCGTTTTTCTTGTCTTTTATAATTTTTTCTATTTGATTTTTGATTGTGTTTGTTCTCTTAGTCAGATCTTTTATTTTTTTTTCTGTTAATGAATAATTTGTCCACTCCATAGATTGAATTTGAAGGGATGATTTGTGAATCATCTTATTACTGATTATCGAATCTTTTTTAGTTTCGCCCAATTCATATATTTCTCTCAACCCAAAAAATGGAATTGGATTTCTTTTTGAAAGTTCTTTTATTATTCCCTTTAAAAATAGAATGCTTTGAGTGATCCATTTTTTTGTTTCTTTTGAGACTTTTCGAAACAATTTTGTTCTTTCTTTTAAAATTGTTAAAGCTATAAAACATTTAGTTTTCAATTTTTTCATTTTTTTTTTTAGTTCTTTAAAAATAGGCTCAAAAAATGAAGGCCGTTTTCTAGGAGAACCGAAAGGTAGTTCAGTTTCCATTCCCCAAACTGTTAAAAAGCAAAAATCATTCTTTTGACCTTTCTTTTTTTTCATTGGATCTTTATGAGAGGGTTGTAGTTTAAATCTGTGCCAAGGTTTCAGGCAAAAAGGAAATAGGATCTTTATCTGAATACCGTCTGTTAACCAGTTTTTTGGAAATTCTGTTTCGGATAATTGAACACCATTATAAGTGCATTTAACATGCATTTCTCGATTCCAACCCTTTAAATCCTCGGACCACTCAGGAAATTGAAATAATAACATACGGGCAATGTTTTTAGCTATTATCAATGAAGGTAATATAATATATTTTCTAAGAATCGATTGGGTTATTAACACGGATCCCCTTATTACTTGAGCAAGTAAAATGCTATCCCAAGCTTCTGCTATTTCTATCCGCATTTTCTCTTCTCTTTTGTATTTTTCTCTTTTGTCCTCGTCTTTTTTCTCAATCTTTTTTTCTGTATAATCAGAAATTTGTGATTCTTTGTTTTTACATATCCAATTTCGAGATATTAGTTTCATCGGCCCAGAAATATCAAAAGAAAAAAAGAGGGGTTTGTCTACTCTGTCCAAAAAAAGTGGGGAATGCACATTTGCTTGAAACAGTTCCCAAGTAATTGTTTTACGTCTTTGGGCACGCATGGAACCTTTTATTATGTCTCGACGAAAATCCGATTGTTGCGAATAGCGTATCAAAGCCACTTCGTCTGTTTGATCAGGATCATTAGCATCCTTGGTATTAGTATAAGTATCGGCGTTTGCCTGCTTATTAGTAAAAATCACTACGCGCTTGGATTTTCTTGAACGAATTTCATGCTCTGCTGTTACATTTTCCTCGTTTTCTCCCTCCTGTTGTTCTAAATCGTCGATTAATTTGTATGACCATCGAGGGACTTTTTTACTTATTTCTTTTATTCCAATAGATTTTTTTCTAATTGTTTGATTGTTGGGATTAGTTATAACTATATTGAATAAAAATTTCAAAATTTTGACTCGATCCTCGGAATCGATATTTCCCTGTTCATCTTCTGTCAATGTCAATAAAGAGAGTTCTTTTTCTGTTGATAATGATTTTATATTGAGTGTATCTAGTGTCTGTTCAATTTCGTGATAATCAGTAGTAAGAAGTATAGCATGAATCTTATTTATCCAAAACGGATCCGTGTTTTTTTTTTTAGAAGTTTGATTTATGCTTAAAGGTGAAAACCTTTTTTTGATTCTTCCGCGGTAGGGTCCGTGCAAGAAAGGATCATATATTTTAGGCAAGTATTCTCTTTTAGTTTCATTATTAGAGAATCGAGTCCTTTTTTCAAGTATGCCCAGATCAAAAGATTGCTTATCTAAAGATTCGACTCTTTTTATAAACTCCTTACTTAAATTTCTTCTTTTTAGTTCATTGATAAAACTCCAATCAGTATACAATTCATCAGAAAACAATTTTTCTGGTGTGAAAAAATATATTTTTTTTTGTATCATTTCTCCAAAAGTTGCTAAACTAGGT